AACTATTTTTAGCGCTACTGAAATTTTGAAAATGAATACGCAAATGTCCATCAAAGGTCAGTAAATACATTCGAAACATATAAAATGCAGTGAATCCTGCTGTAAATGAAGCGATTATTGCGAAAATTGGTGAATACAACCAACTCTCATTAAGAATTTCGTCTTTCGACCAAAAACAAGCAAGAGGTGGAATACCACAAAGGGAAAGTGTACCTAATAAAAAAGTAATTCTTGTAATTGGAATATATTTTGTTAACCCTCCCATAAGAACCATATTTTGACTTTTTTCTGGTGAAAATCCAACAATGGATTCCATTGAATGAATAATGGATCCTGATCCTAAAAACAATAAAGCTTTCGAATAGGCATGAGTGATCAAATGGAATAAAGCGGCCCTATAAGAACCTATACCCAGAGCTAATATAATATAACCCAATTGAGACATGGTAGAATAAGCTAAACTTCTTTTAATATCTCTTTGAGCAAGAGCCAAAGTAGCTCCTAATAATACTGTTATTACACCTATTAAGGAAATAAGATTCATTATGTAAGGTATGACTATGAAAAGAGGAAGAAGACGAGCTACAAGAAAAATTCCTGCTGCCACCATAGTAGCAGCATGTATAAGAGCCGAAATGGGAGTGGGTCCTTCCATAGCATCAGGTAACCATATGTGAAGGGGAAATTGTGCAGATTTAGCAACTGCGCCGAGGAATAAAAAAGAAGCACAAAGAGTAATAAATAAAGAATTGACTCCATTATTATGAATTAATTTAGTAACTATTTCGAACAAATCTCGAAATTCTAAACTACCCGTTATCCAAAAAAATCCTAAAATTCCTAATAATAAACCAAAATCCCCTATACGATTGGTTACAAAAGCTTTTTGACAAGCACTTGCTGCAATTGGTCGTGTGAACCAAAAACCTATTAATAAATAGGAACACATTCCTACAAGTTCCCAAAAAATATAAATTTGTATTAAATTAGAACTAGTAACTAATCCCAACATAGAAGTATTGAAAAAACTCATATAAGCAAAAAATCTCAAATATCCTCGATCGTGAGACATATAATTATCACTATAAATAAGAACCATGATTCCAACAGTAGTAATTAATATTGGCATAATAGAAGTAAGCGGATCAATCAAGTGTCCGAACTCTAAAGAAAAATCATTATTGACAGTCCAAGACCATAGATATTGATAGATAAAATTTCCGTTTATTTGCTGAATAGAAAGATTAACAGAAAATACCATAGCTATAGTTAGCATTAAAACACTCGGGAAAGCCCACATACGTCGAATATTTTTTGTTGCTGCAGGAATAAGTAGAAGTCCAAATCCTATTAACATAGTAATAGGAAATGGAAGAAAAGGTATTATCCATGCATATTTATATGTATGTTCCATAAAAAACACAAATTTTCGTTTTTTTTTTTTCTTATAATTGTTTCCGATTCACCAATTTTTATTGTTTTCCTCAAAAGAAAAAAAAAAGATATGAAACCTTAAATATTTTTATTTTACATTTTTCTTACTTTTTTCAGATATTTCAACAATTTGAAAAAGTCCTAAATTGTTGCTTAAATGCTTTGCCCAAATAGCTCGATATAGAGTCATTTTTTAGTTATTAATTTTTTAACAAAAATATTCATTTTTTTTTTTGAAGTAGAATTTTTTTTTTTATAAAAAAAAAAAAGAGAAGGAGAATATGATATAAAAAAAAATTTGCCACTAGACTAGAATTGTATTCTAGTAATATATAACCATATCATATATTATAGTAAGCAAAGAAAAAGTAAGAAAAGTAAGAAAAAATAACTATACCAATATCAGTAGAATATGGATATGGATATATAGTTTGCATCAATAAATCAACTAATTCTGCTAGTAATTTAAATTACCTAATTTCTATTTTTTATAAAATTAATTGATTGGATTTCAATCCAATAAGATAAGAAAATATCAGAAATCTTATAAAAACCCTTACTTCTTATATTCTAGAACTTAATAAAAAAAAAACGTAAAATGAAAGTTCCTTTTCTTAGCTAACGGAATGTCTTGTTTAACATATTAACTACTAGAAAATTCCTTTAAAAATTTTTCTTTCTTTTCTTCCATTTTTTCCTAGTTTATTATATATGTAACACACATGTATATATATATATATATAAACAATATATTTGTATTGTTAAAAAACAAAAAGATTATCGACGAAATTAAATATAATATAAAAAATGACTAAAACTAAAAAAAAAAAACGATCCATATTGATCAATACATGTCTTTCACATACAACAATAAAAAGGAAGAACTCTTTTTTTTATGGCAGTTCCAAAAAAACGTACTTCTATATCAAAAAAACGTATTCGTAGAAATATTTGGAAGAAAAAGGGAAATTTAGTTTCAATAAAAGCCTTTTCTTTAGCAAAGTCAGTTTCTACGGGAAATTCAAAAAGTTTTTTTGTTCGGCAAACAAATAAGAAAATCTCGGAATAATTAGAATTCCGTGATTTAAAGAACTTTTCTATATTATAGAATATGAAAATTTTTCATTAACTTATGTATTTATTTACCTCCTCCAGATTAGTTAGAACTAGCAGACAGATAAGTTAATATTCGACATAAAATAGCTGCTAGTTTGGTTCTAAGTATTATTTTATTTCTTTTCCATTAGGAAAAGAAATAAAATGTAATTTTAATTAATATTAAAACTGTTTTATTATATATCTATCTCAAGATCAAATGAAATTTGTTTTGTTTACTAAGTATTATTCTATATTTAAATTATGTACATAACAAATAATATTAATATAATTAGAATAATACACTAATACACTAAATACATTAAAAAGTAGACTAAAAACAAGATTTTTAGAAAACTAGTCTTTTAATTTAATTTCTAATTTAATTTATTAAATTTAGTAATTATATTTTGATATGTATAAAATCATCCTATTTATTTAATTTATATTTATTTTTTTTATAAAAAAGATCTTTCTAAGTGTTATTTAAAATAAAAAGAATACTTTAGTTTAAACAAAAGAGTTTAAAAGAACCCTTATTCATCCATTTCCTAAAGGATAACTATATCAGATTCTAGAATCTACATCTAGACGATTCAACATGAATTGACTATTATTATTTCAAGTAAGCCGCTATGGTGAAATTGGTAGACACGCTGCTCTTAGGAAGCAGTGCTAGAGCATCTCGGTTCGAGTCCGAGTGGCGGCATACTCTAAAAGAGATAGAATGGATCTTATAATGTATTTAATTCCCGATTTCAATTCTGTAATGAGACCCTTTTTATGTATGATATTTGCGACTTTAGAACATATATTAACTCATCTCTCTTTTTCGATCGTTTCAATTGTGATTGCAATTCATTTGATGATTCTATCAGTTCACGAAATCATCGGATTACGCCATTCGTCGGAAAAAGGAATGTTAGCTACTTTTTTTTCTCTAACAGGATTATTAGTTATTCGTTGGATTTCTTCAAGACATTTTCCATTAAGTAATTTATACGAGTCATTGATCTTCCTTTCGTGGAGTTTTTCCATTATTCATATGGTTTCCAAGCTATGGAATCATAAAAATGATTTAAGCACAATAACCGCGCCAAGTGCCATTTTTACTCAAGGTTTCGCTACATCTGGTCTTTCAAGTAAAATGCATCAATCAGAAATATTAGTACCTGCTCTACAATCTCAGTGGTTAATGATGCATGTAAGTATGATGTTATTGAGCTATGCGGCTCTTTTATGTGGTTCATTATTATCAGTCGCTTTTTTAGTCATTACATTTCGAAAAAACATCGATATTTTTTTTAGAAGCAAAAATTTATTAATTTTAATTAAGTCATTTTTCTTTGGGAAGATCCAATACTTGAACGAAAAAAGAAGTGTTGTTAAAAGCACTTCTTTTCTTTCATTTCCAAATTATTATAAATATCAATTAATTCGGCGTTTGGATTATTGGAGTTATCGTGTTATTAGTTTAGGGTTTACCTTTTTAACCATAGGTATTCTTTCTGGAGCAGTATGGGCTAACGAAGCATGGGGGTCTTATTGGAATTGGGACCCCAAGGAAACTTGGGCATTTATTACTTGGACCATATTCGCGATTTATTTACATACTAGAACAAATCAAAGTTTGCACGGTACGAATTCGGCACTTGTAGCTTCTATAGGATTTCTTATAATTTGGATATGCTATTTTGGGATCAATCTATTAGGAATAGGTCTACATAGTTATGGTTCATTCACATAAAATCTAATTAAATTGTAGAAATTCCATGCGGAATAAGTAAGACATATATAACGAAAATTTATGTGAGTTTTTAAGAACTGTTTGAATTAAGATTCAAACAGTTCTTAAAAACTTGGGATACATCTTTCTAATTCACTTTATTATTTTTTTTTTTTTCGTTGTACAGCGAATAGTTTCAAAAATATTATAATTGCAAATTATAAGACTTTCTATCTCATTAAGAAAAAAAAAAATAATAACTATCTATGAAAATAATTAGATAGGATAGCTTGTATCTTGTCAACTGATAAAGAAAGAACGAAATCGGGATAAATACCAATTCCTATTACGGGTAAAAGGATACAGATTGAAACAAATAGTTCTCGTGGTCCAGAATCCACGAAATTTGAGTTTAGAACATTGAAAAAATTGTATCCATAGAACATTTGCCGTAACATGGATAACAAATAAATAGGAGTTAATATCATTCCAATTGCCATTACAAGGGTAATTAATATTTTTGGCATTAAAAGATATTTTGGACTGGTAATTAGTCCAAAAAATACTACTAATTCTGCAACAAAACCACTCATTCCCGGCAATGCAAGAGAAGCCATCGAGAAACTACTAAACATGGTAAATATTTTTGGCATTGGAATGGATATTCCCCCCATTTCGTCGAGATAAACAAGACGTATTCTATCACAACTCATTCCTACCAAGAAAAAAAGTGCAGCACCAATAAATCCATGAGAGAGTATTTGTAAAATGGCTCCATTGAGTCCCATGTCGGTTATAGAACTAATTCCTATAATTGTGAAACCCATGTGCGATACAGAAGAATAGGCTATTCTTTTTTTTTGATTGCGTTGACCAAGCGAGGTTGAAGCTGCATAAATTATTTGGATTGCCCCCACTATCACTAACCAGGGAGAAAATATAGAATGAGCATGTGGTAATAATTCCATATTGATACGAATCAATCCATATGCTCCCATTTTTAATAAGATTCCCGCTAGAAGCATACATGTACTGTAATGTGCTTCTCCATGGGTATCTGGTAACCATGTATGTAGGGGTATAATCGGTGATTTGACAGCATAAGCAATAAGGAAGCCCAAATAGAATATTATTTCTAATGTCACAGGATATGACTGATTAGCTAATCTGTCAAAATTCAATGTCGGTTCATTGGAACCATATAAACCCATACTTAGAACTCCTATTAAGAGAAAAATGGAACCCCCCGCAGTGTACAAAATAAACTTTGTAGCCGAGTACAAACGTTTCTTTCCTCCCCACATAGATAAAAGTAAGTAAACAGGAATTAATTCTAACTCCCACATGATAAAAAAAAGTAAAAGATCTCTAGAAGAAAATAATCCTATTTGACCACTGTACATTGCTAACATCAGGAAATAGAACAATCGCGAATTTCGAGTAACAGGCCAAGCTGCTAAAGTAGCTAAAGTAGTGATAAATCCTGTTAGTAAAATAGGTCCTATGGAAAGTCCGTCGATTCCCAGTCTCCAGTGAAAATTGAAAACATTTATCCATTTAGCATCCTCTTCTAATTGAATTAATGGATCGTCCAATTGGAAATGATAGCAGAAGACATAGGTTGTTATAAGGAGTTCTAATAAACAAATACATATAGTATACCACCTAAATACCTTATTCCCTTTATGAGGGAGAAAGAAAATTGAGGAACCCGCGAATATTGGCAAAACTACAAGTATTGTTAACCAAGGGAAATAACTCATGATAAAGACAAGATGCGTTTTGACCAAAAAGCCCGTGCTCAAGAAAATATATTCTTTTGAGCACGGGCTTTTGTCGGTAAAAAGGAATCAAATGATTCAAGTGGAATTTATTATAATTATAACGTATCAATAAGATAGACCCATGCTGCGAGTTGTTTCATGCCATAAATAAACACGGACACTCAAAAAATCTGTTGGACAGGCGGATTCACATCTTTTACAACCTACACAGTCTTCCGTTCTTGGCGCGGAAGCAATTTGCTTAGCTTTACATCCGTCCCAAGGTATCATTTCCAATACATCTGTGGGGCAGGCTCGTACACATTGAGTGCACCCTATACATGTATCATAAATTTTTACTGAATGTGACATTGGGTCTATAAATTCCAGTTTTAAACATAAAAAATTTTCGATCTGGTAAAGTAAAGAAAATAGAAATATATAATAAATTTATAATTATATATTTATTATATATTTCTATTTTCTTTATATATAGAAACCAGATGAATCAATGATTTATCAAAAAAAATCTTAAGAATAAAAATTTTTATAAATCTGTTCATCAGAAGGGACCAAGAGACTTTGATTTATCTTTCAACAACCATAATCATATGAGTCGCATGAATCACACGTGCAACTTCACGTTGACTAATGGATCGTCAATATTTCAATATAAATATATTATAAATATATATTGAAATATTACTATACATATTAGTATTATTTGTAAATAAATATGTAAAAGACACTGAAATGATATTTTATAGAAAGTTTTTTCTACAATTTATATATATATATATATATATTCTATTTTTATGTATTTATATTATAGTTATGGCTAATTTTTCAACAAACTTGATTGATTAATACGAGTTGATTTTCTGTTACGATAGATCGACGAAACAATAGCTAGCCCAATAGCAGCTTCCGCCGCTGCAATCGCTATAATAAAGATTGAAAAAATCTCGCCTTTTAATTGGCGACTATCAAATATATCAGAAAATAGTACGAGATTCATATTAACCGAATTTAGTAGAAGTTCAAGACACATAAGTGCTCTAACCATGTTTCGACTTGTAATCAATCCATAGAAACCGATTGCAAATAAATAGACACTCAAAAAAAGTACATGTTCGAACATCATTGACTAACTCCTGATCAACCTCGATTCGTTTCAATATGAACAAAAATTCAACCAAGTTGATTGACTAGAATCGAGCGATTACATAAAAAAGGGAATATTGACAGTAGATTAAACTCAAATTTTTTTTAATTCTAACTAAACTATTTATTATTCTAAACTATTTATTATTGACGAGCCATAGTAATTGCGCCTATCAAAGAAACTAAAAGAATTATAGAAATTAGTTCAAACGGAAGATAAAAATCTGTTGATAAATGAATTCCAATTTGTTGAACGTTGTTTATAAAGTCTTGCTCTATAATCTGATTTGATCTTGTAGTCCAAATAATTCCGTACCATGACGTATCTGCGATAGTAGTAATTAGTGAAAAAAGAATACTTATACAAACCAGTGAAGTGACTCCATCTCCAATAGTCCAAAGATAGGAGTCGTTAGAATATTCTGAACCATTCACGAACATTACAGCAAATATGATTAAGACATTTATAGCTCCCACATAAATAAGAAGCTGGGCGGCAGCTACAAAAAAGGAGTTTGATGAAATATAGAATAAGGATATACAAACAAGAACCGATCCCAACGAAAAGGCGGAAAAAATTGGATTAGTAAACAATACTACTCCTAAACCTCCTAATATAAGAAATGATCCCAGAAATACTATAAGTATATCATGTATTGGTCCAGGTAAATCCATTATGTATAAGAGCAAAATCAGTCAAAATGTTTCATGACCTTACTAAATAGTCCAGGAAAGAGAGGGGTGTTCCCCTTATTTTTTTTTTTTATATATGATGAGTTTTTAATGCAATTAAATCTTAATATGGATGGATTACTGTGGATATAGATAAAGTTATTAAAATTATCGGCCAATCTTTTCTTTTAGAGATTATCATTTTTTAATATTTTTAAATAATTAAGAAAACACATATTCACAGTTTAAATTAAAGAATGATTCTCAATAATCAATAGTCAATAAGATAAGTAAATTAAAGAATGATTCTCAATAATCAATAGTCAATCTGTTTATCTTTATATAAAAAAATATTAGTAATCAGTAATCGTTCTTGAATCAAGGGGTTTATCTTTATCCATTTTGATTTGACTGGAATTCATAATTGTTTGAATTGTGTAATCTCCAATTACTGACATTGGTAACCGACCTAATGCAATTTGATTATAATTTAATTCGTGACGATCATAAGTTGAAAGTTCATATTCTTCAGTCATCGATAAACAATTTGTTGGACAATACTCGACACAATTACCACAAAATATACAGACTCCAAAATCAATACTATAATTAAACAATTGTTTCTTTTTAATCTCTCTTTTAAACCTCCAATCAACAACGGGTAGATCTATGGGACATACACGAACACATACCTCACAAGCAATACATTTATCAAATTCAAAATGAATTCGACCGCGGAAACGTTCTGATGTGATCGATTTTTCATAAGGATATTGAATAGTGACAGGTAAACGATTTGTATGGGATAGGGTAATTATGAAACTTTGACCAATGTACCTTGCCGCCCGTATTGTTTGTTGACCAAAATTTATGAACCCGGTCACCATAGGGAACATATTGTAGATCTCCGTGAATAATTTGATGTTTCTTTCTCTTGTTTAAGATCAGTTATGAATGGGGAATATCGTTATCTTATTCTATTCTTTATAGGTAAATAAGTTGGGAAGAAGTTGTCAATAATAGATTACCCAGAGAAATAGGTAAAAGAAATTTCCATCCAAAATTTAAAAGTTGGTCCATTCTCAGTCTAGGTAAAGTCCATCTTGCTGTGATAGGAATGAACAAAAACAAATAAGCTTTAGCTAATGTAATAAATATACCAATTGTTATTCCAAAAACTCCTGTCATTTTATTTAATCCGAAAAATTCAAGAATAGATATATACGGAATAGAGAAATTCCACCCGCCTAAGTAAAGAACTGTTATAAATAATGAAGAAACTAATAAATTTAGGTAAGAAGCAAGGTAAAATAGAGCATATTTAATACCCGAATATTCTGTTTGATAACCTGCTACTAATTCCTCCTCTGCTTCTGGTAAATCAAAAGGTAATCTCTCACATTCTGCTAGAGAAGAAATTAGAAAAACAACAAATCCTATAGGCTGACGCCACAGATTCCACCCCCCAAAACCATATTTTGACTGTGACTCAACTATATCAACTGTACTTGAACTGTTAGATAATCATAGTCGATAATAACATTACTGTTCATATTGCTATTTCAAAACCGTACATGAGACCTCAGCTTCATACGGCTCCTCTATGGTCACAAATAAATGTAAGTACTTGTTTGGTATTATTGTAATTTTTAGATTCTAATTCTAATACCAGGAAGTCCAAAATTAGACCAATGAAATTCCGTCTGCTAGAATAAAAAAGCGCTTCCGAATTGATCTTTTCCATTAAAATTTCAATTTCTCTTTATTCGGTAATAACTTAATCCTTAAATAAAATACTCGTTATATCAATAAATTAGGTTTTATCAATAACTCTAAAGAAAGAATTAGTTAGAAAGAATTGATCATTAATTCCAAATTTATGATTAAGAATTCCATGTATGTATTATAGTAGATATGAATATTGAATGGGGAAAAGAAATAAGAAATAAATATCCTGTATCGTATTTTTTTGTTTCATTTTTCCCATTCAATATTTTGCATTCTATTTCTTTTGCTCCTGTCCTATTCTTCTTTCTCAGAGGAGAGGAGGTACTCTGAAAAAAAAAATAAAGGATTAATTCGTTTTTTATAGTCATTTCTTTAATCAGTGAATAGGAGCATACTCGAGATCGGAATCGTGGAGAAGTACTACTTGGTCATTTCTACCAACTTAAAGTCCTCATTATGATTCGTTTTATCCAAAGCTTTATGTAAAAAAATCCTTTTTTTTATCTTAAATTATCTCCATTACTAATCTTTTATGTACCTTGGTGTTCCTAACTGTCCACTGATTTTTTATTGATCTCCGGTATGGTAATAAATACAAGACAGTAGTAGAAACCCCATACGGGTGATCTTTTGTACCCGCTTCAAGATATGATAATTGGTCAAAGAATCTTAACCTTGGGGTAAACAGTTTATACTGCTTATGTTTCTATTCTCGTACATAGGGAATGAGATTTAATCCTCTTACTGCAAATTTATAAGCAGTTTGCTTTTACTCATCTAACTATCTAGCTTAATTCATCAACCCTAATGATAAATAAAAAAGAAAATATCCATTGAATATAATATATTCAATTTCTTTATTCTATTTCTAGAAAAGAGGGAAAATAATAATATTCTGCCGAATCACACGTAGAGATATTGATAACACACATAGAGTTAATGGTATTTCATAACTGATAGATTGAGCAGCAGCCCGTAGACCACCTGAAAAAGAATATTTATTATTCGACCCATATCCTGACATAAGAAGTCCAATAGGGGCAATACTTGAAATGGAGATCCATAAAAAAACGCCTATACTAAGATCGGCCAAAACAAGGTGATATCCAAAAGGAATTACTAAATAACTTAGTAGAACAGATATGACCGCTATAGACGGTCCCGCGCTGAACAAACGAATATCTCCTCTAGATGGGAGGAGATCTTCTTTAAAAACTAATTTGGTTCCATCTGCTATAGCTTGAAGAATTCCCAATGGACCAGCATATTCAGGCCCAATGCGTTGTTGTATTGCTGCAGATATTTCTCTTTCTAACCACACAATTACTAGTACCCCTATTGTTATTCCCAATATAAGGGTGAAAATAAGAACAAAGATCCATATTAGTCCATAGACTTCTTTTAAAGATTCCGATCTAGAAAAAGAATTTATAGCTTGTATTTCCGCTTCTGTCATATCAATTATCATTTCAACGATCAACTTCTCCCATAATGATATCTATACTACCTAATATCGTCATGATATCTGCCAATTTCATTCTTTTAACTAGTTGAGGGAGAATTTGCAAATTGATAAAACCGGGTGGACGAATTTTCCATCTCCAAGGGAAAACACTACTATCTCCTATCAAATAAATTCCTAATTCTCCTTTTGGGGCTTCTACTCTCACATAAAGTTCTTGCTTCGACAATTCAAAATTGGGCGAAAGTTTTTTAGTAATAAATCTATATTCAAAATTATTCCATTCGGAATTTTTTGCTTTATCAAAACGTCGGACTTCTAAATTCTCATAAGGTCCTCCAGGAATTCCTTCTATAGCCTGTTGAATAATTTTTATAGATTCCTTCATTTCACCGATTCGTACTAAATAACGAGCTAGTGAATCTCCTTCTTTTTGCCATTGGACTTCCCAATCAAATTTATTGTAACACTCATAATTATCAACTTTACGAAGATCCCATTGGATTCCAGAAGCCCGTAACATTGGTCCTGATAAACCCCAATTTATTGCCTCCTCTCCACCAATAATGCCCACTCCTTCAACGCGTTCCAAAAAAATAGGATTACGCGTAATAAGTTTTTGATATTCAACAATTCCTGTTAAAGAATAATCGCAAAAATCCAAACATTTCTCTATCCAGCCATAAGGTAAATCGGTAGCAACCCCCCCAATACGGAAATAATTATGCATCATTCGCATACCTGTAGCGGCTTCGAATAGATCATATAACAATTCCCTTTCTCTGAAAATATAGAAAAAGGGAGTCTGTGCACCGATATCTGCCATAAAAGGTCCAAGCCATAATAAATGAGAAGCTATACGACTCAGTTCTAGCATAATTATTCTAATGTAACTAGCTCTTTTAGGTACTTGAATGCTTTCTAATCGTTCTGGTGCATTTACTGTTATTGCTTCTGTGAACATAGTGGCTAAATAATCCCACCGTGTTACATAAGGCAAATATTGTATAATTGTTCGATTTTCCGCTATTTTTTCCATCCCTCTATGTAAATAACCCAATATAGGTTCACAATCAATAACATCTTCACCATCGAGAGTAACAATTAGTCGAAGAACACCATGCATTGATGGGTGGTGAGGACCCATATTCACTATCATGAGATCCTTTCTTCTAGCTGGTACAGTCATAACTTTTCTTCCTTAATTCAATTCAGTATTCCATGAATTTAACAAAATGAAGTTGATCAAAATGCAAAATTTAATAACTAAAGAAAAAATTCAAACCAATCTTAAACTTTAAATTAACGAGTTTTTGACTCCCGAATACCCAACTGGTTAATCAATTTCTTATAACGTACTCGATTTTTCTTTGACAAATAATCCAACAGCCGTTGACGTTTTCCCAGAATTTTTCGTAGACCTCTTTGTGATAAAAAATCTTTTTTATGTAATTTTAAATGTGAAGTAAGTCTTTGTATCTTATCAGTGAAACTAAATACTTGAAATTCAACAGATCCACAGTTTTTTTCTTTTTCTTGTCGAATAGCCGAGATGAATGAATTTTTGACCATAAAAACAAAATTTTTTTTTTTTTTATTTCTTTTACGCGAATTTTACCGATCAGGAAAAATAAAAATATTTATTATATGTGTTATTTGCAGTTATTTGAATTTGGTATTAGTACAAAAAAATTTCTCATTTCTTCATATAGAATTTTTTCTATCCAAATCAAATTGAAAATTTGATTTGGATAAAAAGGGAACGATCCATTTTTTTTTTTCAAGATTTTCCTATTCAGGAAAGAAAATGTTTTTCGATAAAGAAAAATAGATATAAGATATAGAGGAAATATACTATGTTAATGTTATATTTATATATATTATATACTATTAATATAATTAAAGAATTTAAAGAATTCTGAATCGTGGATACATATGTATTCTTGATATACTGAAATTACTGCCATTATTGGTATCAAACCAATAACGATTCATACAAGCTAAATCTTCTAATCGATAATTGGGCCAAAGAAAAAATTTGAATTTAATGAATTTCTTTGTATATGTATTAAGATGTTTTTCCTTGTTCAAAAATTGTCCACAGTTGTTTATGTTGTTTTGATTACAGAATATTGGATTTCTACCCATAATATTCCAATTCTGATAATTAAAACAAATGAAAATTCTCAATTCTCTACGACGTCTGGGGGATAGAATATTTTCAGGAACAAGGAAATCATAATAATTTTTGTTGCTTTTAGTCATAAGTATATTGCTGTGTTGTGCAACAGATTCATGAATTTTTTTTTTATCAACATATTCTTTTTTTATTATGTATTTTCCATCAGTTTGTCGTTTAGTCTTATTAACCAATGAAATACCTATGGTTTGATATATAATATCTTTTCCATCCCTTTTCATAGATAGACGAATTGGTTCGACAATAAATATGCCTCTTTTTACCAATTCTGTAAGAGTTAGATCTTTCTGAATCAACATTACATCTAGACGCATCTCTCCTCTTTGGATTGAAGATATAGCTATTTCCTTTGGATCTATCAGTCTAAGTAGAAGACAATATACCTTTATATTATTGATCATTCTTTGATTCAAGAGATCATCCCATCTTAATTGAAAAAGAAAATATTTTTTCAAGAAGAAATTGAGTTCTGCTTCTTTCTTGCTCTTAGATTGTTTTTTTTTTCTACTTTTTTTAATGTCTGTTCTTGTATAATCTGTCTCAACATTTTTTTCATTTTGTTTTCGTAAATCTAATACAAGATTTCCTTGACCTTGTTGTTCATTTTTTTTTTTTATATTGATCTTTTTACTTTTACTAATATTTTCATAGAAATGAAAATTAAAAATAAGTAATTTGGTAGGTATGATCCACGGTTTTATTTTATACGTATTAAAAAGTAGTACAAATTCTGGGAAAAACCAAGGTTCTAGATTTGATATGCTACGATAGAATTTTTCTTGATTCATTCCCATCCAATCAAAAAGGGAATTTTTTTTTAATTTTTGATAATTTAGATTTTTAGTATTTTTATGAATCTTGGTGTTGATAGGCGTATTGGCCCGGGTCTCAATATCAATATTATTTCTAATACAGAAATGGGGAATTTTATAATTTAAAAATAGTCTATCCATATTTTTGTCCGTATCAATGAGAAATCTTTTTTCTAGATAATTATTAATAACTATCCTTATCAATCCATAAAATGGTTCGGGTTTTAGTGTATTGAAATTAGATGAACTTTTTTTGTTTTCCACTTCTTGTAATTGTAACGTTGATTCATAAATATATGAGTTTTTATTTTCTTCAAAATTTATATATTTATATGATAAAATATCATATCCGAAATGTTTTTTCAATTTGTCTTTTTGACTCATCAATGAATTTACTGCATAGTCATTTTCTTTCATGTAATGAATTAATTGGTCTTTTTCTTTTTTATATAAATCCGATTTCGTTGAGTCTTTTTTTTGAATTATACGATATTGGTTGGCCCTATTTTGCCATTTTTTTGGTACTAAATAAGACCACTTAGTCTGAGATAAATTATATTGATAATGACCCCTTAACCACATTTTCCATTTATTCATTCTATACTTATGTATTTTCTTATGCTTTGGTTTGGAACCAAATATTCCTTGTGTTGTACAATAATTCTTTATTATATCTGTAAGAAAAGGATAGGTGTTATGATATTGAAGTACAGATTTCAAAGCATATTTATTAAGTAATTGATTTTGCGAGAATTTGTAAAATATATATGCTTGAGACAAAGAAGATAAGTTCCAATAAATATTAGAATTTTTGTTGCTAATACTAAAATTAGTATTATAAATAATATTATAAAACGACTTTTTTATAGTCGAAATAAAGTTCATTATTTTTTGATTTGTTTTTTCAATTCCTTCTTGATTTGTTTTATCATTATAAATGTATTTAGTGAAAATTTTGTTTGTTGATTTAAAACTTGGAATCTTAATGATACATAGTAATAAATTTATGGAAATTTTTTCAATGAAATATTTTATAAAATAATGCGATTTACGTATTAATCGGATATTTTTTCTTTTAAATATTTGCCAAATATCCTTCTGTAATTCTGCTCTTTTATCATCATAAGTTAGAACTATTTTTTTATTGTCTTTTGTGATTCCTTTTATTTGACTCCTAATTGTGATTATCTTATTAGCAAGATTTTTCATTTTTGTTTCGATGAGTGAATAATTTGCATTTCCGCAATTCGGGAATTGAATTGCAATCGTCGATTCGCGAAGAATCTTATTATTTATATTAGAATCTCTTCCATTTTTATTTTTAGTTGGTTCATATATTTTAACCCTACTCGATTTTAATATGGGTTTTACTTTTTCAAGTTCTTTCATTATTAGGTCCATAAATAGAATTATTTTGATGACGCATTTTGTGTTTTTTTTTGAAACTTTTAGAACCCCATTTCCTCTTTCTTTGAAAACTCTTATAACTTCTAAAATTTTCTTTTTCGCTTTTATCGTTTTTTTTTCGAGTTCCTTAAAAATGGGTTCAAAGAAAGAAGGTCGTTTTCGGGGAGACCCAAAAGGTAGCTCTGCTTCTCTTCCCCAAACTGTTAAAAAACAAAAGTTATCTTTTTTCTCTTTTTTTTGCCTTTGCGGATCTCCATAATTAAATCGTACCTTAGATCTTTGCCAAGGTTTTAGACAAAAAGGAAATAGAATCTTTATTTGAATACCATCTCTTAACCAATTTTGGGGAAATTTCGTTTCTGATAATTGAACACCATTATAAGTACATTTAACATGCATTTCTCCATTCCATTCCTTCCAATCCTCGTACCATTCGGGGAATTGAAACAATAACATACGACTAATATTTTTAGCTATTATTAATACGGGAAATAGAACATATTTTCTAAGAAAAGATTGGGTTACTAATATTAAACCTCTTATTGCTTGAGTAAATAGAAAGCTATCCCAAGCCTCTGATATTGCTATTCGTTCATTTTCCTCTTTTTTCTCTTTGTTTGTTTTTTCATTTTCTTTTGTGTGTTCTTGCTCAAAATAATAAATTTGAGATTCTGAGGTTTTCCCTAACCAATTCCTAATTTTAAATATATCAAAAAACGAAAAAAAAAATGTTTTGTCTATTCGATCCAAAAAAAGTGGAGAATGCACATTTGCTTGAAATATTTTCAAGATAATTGTTTTACGTCTTTGAGCACGCATAGATCCTTTGATTATACCACGGCGAAAATCCGATTGTTGTGAGTAACGTATCAAAGCCACCTCGTCTTCTTCATCACTGGTATTACTAGTAGTATTATTAGTAGCACTCGAATTAGTACTCTGATCGTTATCAGTATAAATTATTATGCGTTTCCCTTTTCTTGACCGAATTTCAGGATCTTCCGTCGATTCTTCTTCATCTTCTTCTTCCAAATCATCTGTTAATTTGTATGACCATCTGGAGACCTTTTTACTAATTTCTTCCATTCCAATAGAATTTTTTCTAATTTTTATTAGATCATTTGGATCAGTTGTAATTACATCGAATAAAAATTTCAAAGATTTTATTTGACTTTCTGAATCTATTCCTTGCGCACGTTCAAAATACAATTTTTCAATTGAGGTTAAGGAATTCTCAATAGGATTCGATACAAATTTCTCATCAGAATAAAACCTATTCTTTGTATGTTCAAATGTTTGAGAATTTTTAGGAAATAGACCATGAATTTTATTTATACACAATATTTCTAAGGAATCCACTCTTGAAGTTATTAAATCAGTCATGATTTCATCTGAATCTACATTTTTTATTGTTCCGCGATAAGGTCCATTCAAAAGGGGATCATACATTTTGGGTAAATATTCTTGTTCATGCTCATCATCACATAATCTGGTTCTTTTTTCTAGTATATTTAAAGTAAAAGATCCTTTCTCTTTTTCTAAATTTCGTATTCTATTTACAAATTCGTTCCTTAAGTTGTATTTTTTTTGTTCATTATTATAAATCCAATAATTATATAGGTCTTCGTGGTATAGTTTTTCTGTCGTGTAGAAAGAAATTTTTCGCTCTATCATTTCTGAAAAGGTTGATAAACTTGGCGGATATGTAAAAGAGATTAGATTTTTTCCTTTATTTGGGCATATATAAAAAAAATATTGTGCCATTTCATTTCGTATAGCATTTTCAAACCTATCATTTTTTAAATATCTCAATGGGCGGTTCCATCGTTTATAATCGAAAAGAAAAGTTACAATAGGTTTTTCAAACCAAAAATAAGTTTTCTCTTCTTTAAGTTTTCCCAATTCCCAATTATCTTGATATATATCAAGATAAGAATCTTCGTAAACCGGGCTATCTTTGTCTTCTTTAGTGGATCCCTCTTGTTCCTGTTTCGTCTTCTTCGTTTCGTAAGTTGTTTCTACATCGCTTTCTTCCGT